ATTAATAGATATAAAAAATATCAAGGTGGTTTGTCGGTTTGATTAGAAAGGTCCAATCATAAAGATATTGGAACACTATATTTTTTGTTTGGTTTGTGATCGGGTATGGTAGGAACTGGTTTGTCATTAATTATTCGTTTGGAGTTAGCTAAGCCTGGGTTGTTGTTGGGTAATGGTCAATTGTATAATTCAGTTATCACAGCTCATGCAATTTTAATAATTTTTTTTATGGTTATACCTACAATAATTGGGGGATTTGGTAATTGAATAGTGCCGTTAATGTTGGGGGCACCGGATATAAGATTTCCTCGTTTAAATAATTTAAGTTTTTGATTGTTGCCAACAGCAATATTTTTAATTTTGGATTCGGCTTTTGTTGATATGGGTTCGGGGACCAGGTGAACAGTGTACCCCCCTTTGAGAACATTGGGTCATCCGGGGAGAAGGGTTGATTTGGCTATTTTTAGTTTACATTGTGCGGGGTTAAGGTCAATCTTAGGTGGTATTAATTTTATGTGTACTACAAAAAATTTACGTAGGAGTTCAATTTCTTTGGAGCATATAAGGTTGTTTGTTTGAACTGTTTTTGTTACGGTGTTTTTGTTGGTTTTGTCATTACCTGTTTTGGCGGGGGCAATTACAATGTTATTAACTGACCGTAATTTAAACACTTCATTTTTTGACCCTAGTACAGGGGGCAACCCATTAATTTATCAGCATTTATTTTGATTTTTTGGTCATCCAGAAGTTTATATTTTGATTTTGCCGGCGTTTGGTATTATTAGACAGTCGACTCTGTATTTAACCGGTAAAAAAGAAGTATTTGGTTCTTTGGGTATGGTTTATGCAATTTTAAGAATTGGTTTAATTGGTTGTGTTGTTTGGGCGCACCACATATATACTGTGGGTATAGATTTAGATTCTCGTGCTTATTTTACTGCTGCAACTATGGTAATTGCTGTACCAACTGGTGTTAAGGTTTTTAGGTGGTTGGCCACATTGTTTGGAATAAAAATGGTGTTTCAGCCGTTGTTATTGTGAGTTTTAGGGTTTATTTTTTTATTTACTATCGGTGGTTTAACTGGTGTAGTTTTATCTAATTCAAGATTGGATATTATTTTACACGATACTTATTATGTTGTTAGTCATTTTCATTATGTATTAAGTTTGGGTGCAGTATTTGGTATTTTTACGGGAATTAGATTATGATGGACTTTTATAACTGGTTATGTTTATAATAAATTGATAATGTCTGTGGTGTTTGTGTTGATGTTTTTTGGTGTAAATTTAACTTTTTTTCCTTTACATTTCGCGGGTTTGCACGGGTTTCCACGTAAATATATGGATTATCCGGATGTGTATTCAGTTTGAAATGTAATATCTTCATATGGTTCTATAGTTAGTGTATTTGCTTTATTTTTGTTTTTATATACATTGATTGATTCATTTGGTAGAAGAAAGATTATAATAAACGATCAATTTATTAATAGAAGTCCAGAGTATAGAATAAGTAGTTATGTTTTTGGGCACAGTTATCAATCAGAGATTTATTTTAGATGTTCTGTTATAAAATTATAAAACTTTTAGTATATGTAGTATTTTTAATTGCAAATTAAAAGGTTAAAAGTTTTAAGGATTTAGTGAAATTTAAACAGCGTAAGTTAACAAGATAGGATAAGTAAGTCTGTTAGGTTCATACCCTAAGGGTGTTTTCTCTTGTTAAATTTAAAGTTTTAGTATAAATTTTAGTATAAATCATTGTCAATGATTAGGCAAAAACTTTAAAGGTCGGGTAAAGTTCTTTAGTATAAGTCAGTATGTTTGATTTCCAATCAAGGGGTTTAAAGAATTAATTGGAAATTATTTTCAGGGGTATAATTTAAATTTTTCGAATAGGTTGTTTTCTAGGTATATAGATTGATTTCATAGTTTTAATTGTAGGCTATTGTTGGGGGTTTTGGTGTTTGTTGTTTTATTGTTTGTATATTTAATTATAAATAATTATTATTTTAAAAGTAAAAAAATTGAGTATCAGTTTGGGGAGTTGTTATGTAGGGTGTTTCCAACTTTAATTTTGTTGATGCAAATAATCCCATCTTTAAGTTTGTTATACTATTATGGGTTAATAAATTTGGATAGAAATTTGACAATTAAGGTAACAGGACATCAGTGATATTGGAGATATGAGTTTAGGGATATTCCAGGGTTGGAGTTTGATTCATATATGAAATCGTTGGATCAATTAAATTTAGGTGAACCGCGTTTGTTGGAGGTTGATAATCGTTGTGTAGTGCCTTGTGACACAAATATTCGGTTTTGTATTACATCTGCAGATGTTATTCATTCATGGGCGTTACCTTCGATGTCTATTAAGTTGGATGCAATAAGGGGTATTTTAAGTACATTGTGTTATAGTTTTCCTATGGTGGGTGTGTTTTATGGTCAGTGTTCAGAGATTTGTGGAGCTAACCACAGGTTTATGCCTATCGCGGTTGAGGTAACATTGTTAGATAATTTTAAAAGTTGATGCTATTTAAATATGGATTAAGAGCTGTTTAGTTTAAAAAAAATTTTTATTTGTGGTATAAAAGATATAGTGGCTATAAATTGTAATTGTTTATTAATAGGTATTGCATATCATTTAAGGAAAATTTTATTTTTAATAAAATATAAAATTAAAAGGTAGAATTTTTATTATTTTTATTGTTTCATAATAAAAATTATAAAATTTAGGGTTGAAAAGTCGACTTTTAGGATATTTGTTTAAAAGGTTGTTTATTAGAAATTTATATTATTAGTTGAAAGTTTAATAAAAAGTATAAGTTGAAGTATTTTTAGGATTAGTTTTATAACTGTTTATAAAATTAAAATTTGTTATTTAATAAACAAAATAGGTTATTAAATTTATAATAATTTAATTATTTTAAAATAAGTAATTAATTAAAATTATTTAAAATTTTTGAATTTAATAAAATAACTAAAAAATTAATCAAATGTTTTTTAAAGACTTAGACTTTTTAATAAAGTTTGCTTCTGCCCAATGAATATAATTAAATGGCAGTCTTAGCGTGAGGACATTAAGGTAGCAAAATAATTTGTGCTTTTATTGAGTTCCAGTATGAATGAAGTTATTGGTTAATTATTTTTTTATTTTATAAATGAATTTAATTTAATATAAAAAAATATTATTATAGTAACACAAAGATAAGTCTTCGGAAATTCTATTTTAAAATTAATTAATAATTTATTAATTTTAAAAATTTTCTAGGGCAGAATTTTATATAATTAAGTATTCTATTAATAATTATAAGAATTACTCCGGAGTTAACAGAAAATCATACCTAATCTAGATCTTATAGTAAGGTAAGTTTTACATCGATGTTGTATTTAAGTTTGTTAAAAAAGGAGAAAATTTAAGTTTTAAGACTGTTCTTCTTTTAATTAATTTAACGTGATATTAGTTTAATTCATTGTGAGATAGAATTGTTTATCTTGGTTGTTATTAATTTTTAGTTTTAATAGTACGAAAGGAAAATTAAAAAAAGTTTTAAACTTTTAAAAGAATTGAAATTTCTTAATTTTAAACTTATTATTTGTTGCTTTGTTTGCTGTATTTTTGTTATTAGCATTATATGTGTTTAATTTTGTAATAAGGGTTAAAAAAAATGATTTATTAAAAGTCGGGGCTTTTGAAAGGGGATTTGTAAGAGTAGGTAAAATTCAAAATTCTTTTAGAATTCATTTTTTTGTTATGATATTAATATTTGTAATTTTTGATTTGGAGATTGTTATATTTTTGGGTTTGTTAATTTCGGACATAAGATCATTGGTAAGATTTTTCATGTTAATGCTATTTATTTTCGGTGGATTTTATATAGAATGATGGTATGGAAAATTGGTTTGAGTGGTTTAAATTAAAAAATGTAATAAAATTAATATTATGGTTTATTTGATGTCTATTAGTTTTTTGATAATTTTAGTTATGATTATAGTTATGCCTGTAATAAAATTAAGGCTTTTGCTTTTAGAGTGAGATTTTTTATCATTAAAATTTAATTTTTATTTTAATAGAATTTTGTTTTCATTTATTTTAGGTTTAGTGACTTTAAGAGTCTTAGTTTTTAGAACTTATTATTTACATGGTGAGTTAAATTTTAATTATTATTATTTTGTTTTATTAATTTTTGTGGGCAGTATGTTTATGTTAAATTATAGAAGAAGAATTTTTACTATATTGTTGAGTTGGGATTTATTGGGGATTTCGAGATTTTTTTTGGTATTGTTTTATAATAATTGGGATAGAAATTCTGGTGCTATAAATACGGCGTTAACTAATCGAATTGGTGACTTTTTTATTTTTAGATTTTTTAGAGGTGTGTTATTTTATGGTTATTATTTTTTAAGGTTTGAAATGCTTTGTAGTTCAATAATTTTATTGTTATTATTGACGTCTTTTACTAAAAGAGCACAGTTTCCTTTTAGGAGTTGGTTGCCCAAGGCAATAAGAGCCCCCACACCCGTAAGTTCTTTAGTTCACAGTAGTACGTTGGTTACAGCTGGTTTAATTTTATTAATAAATTTTAGTAAAGCTATATTAAGTAGTAATGTAATAATTGTGATTTTATTAATTGGTTTATTTACAATATTTTTTTCTAGTGTTGCGGCTATGGTTGAAGAAGATATAAAAAAGGTTGTGGCTTTAAGGACATTGTCACAAATGGGGTTTTCTATAACGACTTTGGGTTTAGGTATAAGATTTGTAGCTTTTATTCATTTAGTAAGACACGCTTTATTTAAAAGTTGTTTATTTATGCAGGTAGGTTATATCATTCATAGTAATTACGGTCAGCAAGATGGTCGGGGCTACGGTAATAATGGAAATTTGCCGATTTTTATACAGTTACAGTTGTTAATTACGTTATTTTGTTTGTGTGGTTTAATATTTTCTAGAGGGATAGTAAGTAAGGATTTAATTTTAGAATTATTTTTTATAAATAATTATATAATAATGTTAAGATTAATGTTTTTTGTTTCAATTTTTCTTACTTTTGGTTATAGTTATCGTTTATGAAAAAGATTTTTTTTAAGTTTTAGAAAAGTGGTTAGTGTGTTTAGAACCACAATAGTTATAAATTTTTTAAGTTTAGGTTTAGTAATTTTTTCGGTAGTTTTTTTATGATGACTAAATTATAATTTATTGGTAATACCTGCTTTATTTCTGTATTTGGATTTTTATGTACCACTTTTTTATGTGGTGTTAATTATTTTATTTAGTTATTTAATATTTAAAATGTTAATTAAAGAATTTGCTTATAAGTTTTTGGTTGATTATTTAGCTAAAAATGTTATTTATAAGGTAAAAAATTTAAAATTTATGGACAACAACTTAAATAAATTTGGATATATGGGTTTTAATTTTTTGGGTATTTTTAGTACAGTATTTACGGGTTATATAAGGGCATTTAAGTATAACAATCTTATTATTTTGATGTTTTTTTTATTTTTAATATTATAGGGACTATAATTTAAGTTTAAAATATGTAATTTGCATTTACAAAATTTTAGTTCTATAATTAAAGCTAACAATAGTTAAGAATATAACAAAACATATTATATAATATATATAAATATATTATATTAAATAATATAATATATTGTATAAAAATGAAATTGGAAATTTCAATTAATTATTATTAAAAGTAAAATGCAGTTGAATAAATTAACGATATAAAATACGAACGATGGAAGTGAAGTATTTCTTAATGTTAATTGGCTGCATTTTACTTTGTATATAATAATTTCCCATATATATATTCGATATTATACTTGTTTTTATTATAAACAGTGTGTAGTTTAAATAAAATATAATATTTGGGTTATTAAGATTTTATCACTGATTTGTAGTTCGGAACTTTTAGTTTAATTTAGAATTTTTCATTTACACTGAAAGGGTTAAAAGTTTTATTTTTATGTTTTTTTTAGGTGTTTCGTTAATTAGAGGTGTGTTGAGGTATATAAATATGGATCCTATAAAAAGAAGATTTTTTTTAATTTTAAGTATATTAATGTGTATACCTATGTTGTCTTTTAGGGGGTATGTGTGATTTTCTTATTTTATTTGTTTATTGTTTTTAAGGGGGATTTTTGTAATCTTAGTGTATTTTTCGAGGTTGTCAAAAATTAATTTAGTTAAAAGGTATTTGGTGGTGTTGAGATTGTTGTTAAGATTATTAGTTATTAGGGTTTCTTATAATAATATACTATATAATGTTAGTTTAAATGTGTTTTATTATAGTATTTTTTGAGTTGTAATTACTTTTATTTTATTAATTTTATTATTTTTTATAAATTTTACCAGATATTTTTTAAATTTTTCAGGTGCTTTACGAAAAGTGTAGCGGGTAACGTGTGTTGTTGAGTTAATTTTGGGTTTGTAGTAATGTGTAATTAAAATAATTATTTTTATATTTATTAGATTGTTTATGTTATTTTTTAAATGGCATCGTTTTATTTTTATTTTAATTGCTTTAGAATTTTTAATAATGAGTTTATTTATGAAATTTATAGGTTTATTAACAGAAATAATATTTTTTTATTTTATATGTTTTTCTGTAATTTCTAGTATTTTGGGTATAATTGTAATGGTAGGTGGTATAAAATTTTACGGCAGGGATCAATGTATTTATTAAAATTTTAGTATTTAGGGTTATATAGATTTAAGTTAAGTTAAACTATTAATTTTCAAAATTAAAAATTTTAATCTATAATATTAAAATTTGAGGCTTTAGTATAAGTTTGAAGTATAATTTATTTTCAATAAATAGGTTTTAAGTCTTATGTAAAGATTGCTTTTATAGATTTAAAATTTGATTATGGTTTAAAAATTGTTAAAATAGTATTATTTAATTTTAATTTATTAAGTGGGCAATAAAATATTACCCCGGTAATTAATTGTTTGTATAATACTTGTTCCAGAATAATCGGCTAGGCTTGTAAAAATTTAAACTTTATTTTGTTTTAATTATAATTTTAAGTTAAAATTTAAAAAATCATAGGTTAAATTTTGATTTTTAAAAATATTAAATTATAATTTTAAATTTTGATAAACGAATTAGATTAGTACCTAATTAGACAAAAATTAAAAGAGCAGAAGTAAAGTAGTATTTAAACTGAAAGAATATTGGCAGATTTTCTAAATTATCTTTGGAGGCTGAGTAATAATTGAGAACCCTCATTAACTACTTTTAAATTAGTCTCATGTATGATCGTTTATTTTATGCTTAAGGCATATAATAAAAAATTTTTATTTAGTAAAATAGATATATATTTGGTTTATGTAGGAGTAAAATTTGGCCTACAATAATTAAAATTTGTGGATTGGTGTTAAAGTTAGCACGATGAAAATGTAAAAGACAGTAAAAAAATTTTTATGATTTTTTGAAGATTATTTAGATGTGGTACAAATCATCCATCAATTGCCCAAAGGGGAGTAAGTTGTAGTAAAGTAGATTTAGGGGAACCTAAATCTAGTAAATAGAACTATTAGTTTTTTGTTTTGAAAACAAAAATTAAGATTTATTCTTGTAGTTTTAAGAGTTAGTTTAAAGGTGAGAATTGTTGACTGTTAATCAAAAGGTTTACTCTTAAAAGAATGTAGTTTAAATTAAAAATATTAGATTGTAAATCTAAAGTTGGTTATTCTTGTTGGTTATAAATTTCTTAATAATTATTTTAATAATGGTTTTTATTTTGCAGGCTATTGCTTTTATTACATTATATGAGCGTCATTTACTGGGTAGTAGTCAGAATCGTTTAGGTCCCACTAAGGTTAGTTTTATGGGGGTTTTGCAAGCTTTGTTGGATGGTGTAAAATTATTAAAAAAAGAGCAAATAACGCCGTTGAATTCATCTGATTTATCTTTTTTGTTAGTACCGGGTATTGCTTTTGTAGTAATGTATTTGGAGTGGTATATTTTACCGTATTTCTTTGATTTTTTGAGGTTTGAGTATTCAATGTTATTTTTTTTGTGTTTAATTGGGTTTTCGGTGTATACAACTTTAATTAGGGGTATTGTCAGAAAGTCTAAGTATGGTATTGTTGGGGCTTTGCGGGCCAGTAGACAGAGAGTATCATATGAAATTGCTTTTTCTTTGTATTTGTTGGCCATTATAATTCATTATAGGATATTTTCTTTTGTTAGTGAATTTAATTTAAGTTTATTAATTATTTATTTGCCGTTTTTGGTAATAATTATTGCAGAATTAAATCGTGCACCTTTTGATTTTGCTGAAGGTGAGAGTGAGTTAGTGAGTGGGTATAATGTTGAGTATGCCAGGGTGGCTTTTGTTTTGTTATTTTTAAGAGAGTACGGTAGTTTAATTTTTTTTAGGGTAATAAGTTCTATATTATTTTTTAAATTTTCTATAATTGTAAGTTTTATGATTTTTTCAATTATTGTTTTTATTCGAAGTTCATACCCTCGTTTTCGTTACGATAAAATAATAACAATGTTTTGGTTTAAATTTTTACCCATTTCATTAATTTTTTTGTTTTATTTTTTTGTGTTATTTGTATAGGGTTTTAAATTAATCAAGTATTTTTTTTAGATATTTTTATGTTTGTATTTTTTTTACAATTTTTATTGTATTTTAAGGAAGGTATGTTAAACAGTTTAGTTAAAAAATTTTTAGGTGGTTTAGTAAATGTTTTTAGGTATAGTAATGTTTTGCCGATGAGATCTGTAATTTCGTTTTTTACTTTTATTGTGTTATTGATTTGTTGTTTTGGGGGTTATTTTACTTATTCATTTACGCCGTGTGGAATGGTTGAATTTACTTTTGTTTATGCTATAGTGGCGTGATTAAGAACATTGTTAACTTTTATGTCAAGAGAAAAGTTTTCGGTTTATATAAGAAAAGGGGGTGATACGTATTTAAAGACTTTTAGAATGTTATTGGTTGAAATTGTTAGTGAGTTTTCTCGTCCGTTGGCGTTAACGGTTCGTTTAACAGTAAATATTATGGTTGGACATTTAATTAGTATAATATTGTATATAGGTATTGAGAATTTTATAGGGGAAAAGTATGTTTGAGTAAGAATTTTTGCTATTATAATAGAGTGTTTTGTATTTTTTATTCAAAGTTATATTTTCTCGCGTTTAATTTATTTATATTTAAATGAGTAGGTTAATAAAGAGATGTTAACTTAAATTTAAAGTGTCAAATTTTTAATTTGAAAATGTATTTACACATCTTAAGATAGGGGTTTAAAGGTTAATATAGCATAAGAAGTGCATTTGTTTTAAGCGCAAAAGATATAAGTTAACTAATGAGTTTAATACAAGTCTTCTAAATTTGTTTTAGGTGTTACCTGCTCATTTTTGTTTGTGTTTTTAATAATATTTGTAATTTTTTTGAGTTTGTTAAGGTTAATTACTAACAATATTTTAATTTGGTGAAGTATTTTTTTGTTAATAACCTTGGTATTTGTAATATTAAATAAACAAACTAATAGTTTCAGTAGTTTATTTAATTATTTTGTAATACAAGAGAGTCTGGGTTTATTGTTTTTGATGTTTTCTTTTGGCTATTTACAATTATTAATTGTAATATTTAAAATTGGGATGGCACCTTTTCATTTTTGAATTTTTAGAGTTACAAACGGGGTATTTGGTTTTAATTTAATGTGATTTTTGACTTTTCAAAAATTGCCATTTTTATTAATTTTTTTGCAAATAATGGTGGCTAAGTTGGTTTTTTTATTAATGGTTGGTTTATTTTTTTGTTTGTTTCAAATATTATTAATAAAAACTTATAAAAATTTGTTAATTTTGTCATCTACAGAGTCATTTAATTGGATTACATTGGGTTTTGTAATATCATTTTTTAATGTTTTATTTATTTTTTTGTATTATTTTTTATTAATATTAATGGTAATCCCTAAATTTGAAATAATAAATGTTAGTAATATAATCGGGTGAGAAACTATGTTAGTTTTTATAAATTTACCCTTTAGTGTTAATTTTTTTGTAAAGATTTTTTCTTTAAGTGAAATTTTAAAAGTCCAAGGGGTGGGTATTTTATTGTTGCTATTTATAATGTTTTTTTCTGCTTTATCTTTAAGATTTTGAATGGTTAATTTAAGAACCAAGTATTATAAAATAATTAAGTACAATAAAAGAATATTTATGTTTATTGTGCCGCTTACTTTAATAGTTTTGTTATAAAATTGGGTATTTCATTAGTAAAAGTTTTATTATGTTATCTTGATAAGGTAAAGTTCTTAGGATGAAATATTAAGTAATTTTTAGTGGGTATATAAAAATGTTAAATAGATTTTACTATGTTTGATTACGGTTCAAAAAGATATACATTTTAGGTTAAGTTGATAAAATTAGTTTGTAATTTAGTTTAGAAAGAATATTTATTTTTGGTGTAAAAGGGTTTAATTACAAGATAGTATTTCATTAGTTTAATTTTAAAATATAACTCTGAAGAAGTTAGGATTTATGAAATAATTAAAAATAAAAATAATGTTATAAATTTTGTTACGTCAATGTTAGTTACGTTGCCAACTAGAAAAAGTTTAAGAGTGGGTTGAAATTTTGGTAGTATATTGGGAATGGTGTTGGTTTTTCAAATTTTAACGGGTACCTTTTTGGCTTTTTATTACACAGCAGATGGTGCTTGAGCGTTTAGTGCTGTACAGTATATTATATACGAAGTAAATTATGGATGAATTTTTCGTCTTTTTCATTCTAACGGAGCCAGTTTGTTTTTTATTTTTTTGTATTTACATATTTTTAAGGCTTTATTTATAATTAGATATCGTATAAAAAAAGTTTGATTTTCGGGTTTAACTATTTATTTGTTGGTAATAATAGAGGCTTTTATGGGTTATGTTTTAGTTTGGGCACAGATAAGATTTTGGGCTGCGGTTGTAATTACTAGTTTGTTAAGTGTTATTCCGGTGTGGGGGCCTTCAATTGTTATGTGAATTTGAAGGGGGTTTGGTGTTACCAGGGCAACTTTAAAGTTTTTTTTTGTTATTCATTTTTTATTACCTTGAGGTTTATTGGTATTAATTTTGTTACATTTAATTTTTTTGCATAGTACAGGTAGTACTTCAAGAATTTATTGTCACGGTGATTATGATAAAATCAGCTTTGGACCCGAGTATTGAAATAAGGATGCCTATAATATAATTTTTTGGTTTGTGTTTGTGGTGTTTACGTTGTTGTATCCATATTTATTGGGAGACCCAGAAATGTATATTGAAGCGGATCCTATAATAAGGCCTGTTCATATTGTGCCCGAGTGGTATTTTTTATTTGCTTATGCTATTTTACGTGCTATTCCTAATAAAGTTTTGGGTGTTTTAGCTTTATTGATAAGAATTGTAATTTTTTATTTTTTTGGTTTTATTAACAATTACACTTCACCTTTAAGTAAACTTAATAAATTTTTAGTTTATAGTTTTATTATTTCGGCTGTGTTTTTAAGTTGATTGGGGCAATGTGTAGTTGAGGAGCCTTTTACAATGTTAAGACCTGTATTTTCAGTAATTTATTTTGTTTTAGTTTTATTAATATTAGTTGTGTTTTATTTTAGTAAAAAACTTTTTATTTAAATTAATTTAAATGGTTGTGCATAGTTAGTATATAAAATATATTAGATTTAGATTCTAAAGAAAAACTTATGTTATTTATCATAATTTTCATATTTTAAGTTTATCCAGGTATGCATATTATATATTTTTTGCTTCTTTGGGCTTAACTAGTTCATTGGTTATTTTTTTTAAGTATGGTTTAATTATGCCATTTATTTTTAGATTATTCACAGTTTTATTAATTTCATTTGCTTGAGGCAAAGATATTTCAATGGAAGGCTTAAGTGGGTACCATAACTTTTTTGTAATAGACGGGTTTAAGTTTGGAGTAGTTCTTTTTATTTTTAGGGAATTTATGTTTTTTTTTAGTATTTTTTGGGTGTTTTTTGATGCAGCGTTGGTACCTGTTCATGAATTAGGGGAAAGTTGATCACCTATGGGTATACATTTAGTGAATCCTTTTGGGGTCCCTTTATTAAATACTATTATTTTATTGAGAAGAGGGGTCTCAGTTACATGGGCTCACCACAGCTTATTAAGAAATAAAAGTTGTACTAATAGTATAGTTTTAACTTGTATTTTGGCAGTGTATTTTACTAGTATTCAGTTAATGGAGTATAAAGAAGCCAGGTTTTCAATGTCTGACGGTATTTTTGGAAGGATTTTTTATTTAGCCACCGGATTTCACGGGATTCACGTACTGTGTGGTGGTTTATTTTTGGGGTTTAATTTGTTGCGTTTATTAAAATCTCATTTTAATTACAACCATCATTTAGGTATAGAATTTGCTATTTTGTATTGACATTTTGTTGATGTAGTTTGATTATTTTTATTCGTGTTTGTTTATTGATGATCATATTGCTATGTTAGTTTATAATTAGAATGTGTAACTTGTAATTACAGGGTTTAATTAGCATTGGTAGAATTTTTAATGTTAAGTTTTATATTTTTTTTTAAGCCTATTTTATTTTTTTTGTTTATTGTGTTGTTTAGTTTTGTTTTGTTTAAGAACGTTGCTTGAAGGGGTCTGTTTTTTGTTGTAGATTCTAATGTGTTTGTATTATTAATTTTTATAATAATTTTTATTTATGGTGTCGTCCTAATTAGTGAAAAAAATTTTAATTTATTAATATTGAGGGCGATTTTAATTATAATTTGTTTGTTTTTTTTTGTTTCAAGGAATATATTAATATTGTATATGTATTTTGAATTATCAATATTCCCCATTTTAGTTATAATTTTGGGGTTTGGTTCACAAATTGAAAAAATTAATTCAGGTTATTATTTATTATTTTATGCAGCAATTTGTTCGTTTCCATTTTTGTTTATTTATTATAAAAGGATATTTATATTTACTACTTGTTATTTTGATTTTAATATTTCATGAGAGTTATTTTTTATTTTAAGGTTAAGTTTTATAATAAAGTTTCCTGTTTATTTTTTACATTTGTGGCTACCCAAAGCCCATGTTGAAGCCCCCACCACAGCCAGGATATTGTTGGCGGGGTTGTTGCTAAAGTTAGGCACGGCGGGTTATTTACGTATTTTAGGTTCTATAAATTTTGTTTATAATAATTTTTGGGTTATTATTGCTTTGTTGGGAATAATTTTGGCTTCATTTAGTTGTGTATTTCAGAGTGATGCTAAATCTTTAGCTGCTTATTCATCTGTTACGCATATAAGATTTTTACTATTAACAATAGTTTATATTATAATAAGAAGTAAAGTTAGTGGATTAATAATAATGTTAGCTCATGGGTATACATCAACATTAATATTTTATTTAGTCGGTGAGTTTTACCACACAACTTCTACACGTATGGTTTATTTTTTAAATAGATTTTTTACTTCTAGTATTTTTTTTGGTATTGTTTTTTCCTTGGTTTTTTTGTCTAATAGGGGTGTACCACCTTCTTTGTCGTTTTTATCTGAATTTATAATTATTGTTAATAGAATAGTTATTAGTAAAATATTTTTTTTTATAATTTTTGTGTATTTTTTAATTTCTTTTTATTATTCATTATTTTTAATTGTTTGTTGTATAATAGGAAAAAATTATATTAATATCAATAATTTTAATATTGGTGTATCACTCTCAACTGTAGTTATAATATTTAATATTTTTTGGTTATCTTTATTCTTTTAAATATGAAAAATATAACGGGTTATATTTGACCTTTTTGAAGTTATAAGAGAAAAATTTTTATTGGAAGAAAAATTCCTCTTAT